TTAAATAATTAATAATATTCAATACTATTCAAAATACATTTGTACAATTCATATTAACAAAATAAAATTTCGAGAAAATAATCATCTAAGACGCCCTATTTGAAGCATCCCTGATGCAAATCAGTCAACATAAAAAGCAATATCTTTTGGATAGAAACCTAAAAAAAATACATAGAAGAACTTGCGTCCAATAGGATTTGAACCTATACCAAAGGTTTAGAAGACCTATGTCCTATCCATTAGACAATGGACGCTTTTTTTTCACATTTCTTGCTTTTTGGCTTTTGGTTTGGTGTTCTTAAAAAGATGATATTTATGGGGATAGAATCTACGGAATTCTATATTCAATCTTAAAGATACACTCATAATAGAAAAATATTCTATTATGGTAGAATATAGGATTAATGATATTGAATATCAAAATATTATTTTTATATAGAATACTATATTAAGCGGGTAGCGGGAATCGAACCCGCATCGTTAGCTTGGAAGGCTAGGGGTTATAGTAGACGTTGATTCATCATTGTTAACGTCTCTAATTCAAAACCGAACATGAAACTTTGATTTCATTCGGCTCCTTTATGGATGTATGAATAAATATCAAGATTGAAATAAGACCTGAATGAAATCAAAAAATTGTTGAACCATAACATCTATGTCAGCTGTCTCTTTGAATGCATTCAAAGAGATTCGGCTTTCTAGACAATCCCCTCTGGAATATAGAATAAGGTATTCTAACAATATTCTCTTAGTTACTTCGTTCTCTATTTCTATTTGATGTAATAGAATCCTTAGGAAAAGTTTTTTTCTTTCTACCGAGCTAAAACTAAAAAAAGTTTAATGTCTTTCGGAAACTAAAGACATCCTTATTTAATAGATAAGCTATTTTGCTTTAATCTTTCTTCTTTCTATTTCTAGAATAATAGGGAAAGATTGAAGATTTAGTTACGATTCGAACTACACTTTTCTATCTTTATCCATGGATCCTTTATCCATACGCATAGTTATTGGGAGTCTTGATCCAATAAAACAAATTGTGTTTCGCTATTTGAAAATCCAATTTTCAAAATTTATCAAAAATTTGAACCTTGGACTCAAATCACGAGAATTTCGATTCTTCCTCGACTCCTTCTTAGTGAATTGATAGGTAAAGGAAAGGATTCAATCCTTTAAAAAAAAAAAGTTTTTGTTCGGAATATGAAGCAAATCCGAGGGACCCCTTAACTCTAAAAGGGATTACTAAAACGAATCACACTTTTACCACTAAACTATACCCGCTACAATGCCATTATTGTGTATAAATAAATCTTTTGTCGAATAAGAAGGTAATCAGCGTAATCAGAATCAGAATAAGAGATAGAATCCGAAAATAATAATGAAAATGATAGCATAGGTGTGTTTTAGTTTTTTTATTAGACCTAATCGGGTTTATTTCAATAAATTAGTTAAAGAGGATTCCTAATTATTAATAACTCAATAACAAGTTTCTTTCAGTATAGTACCTCTATAAGAGGAGGGGGAAGAAAAAAGGAAGAAAATAAAGAATATTATTAATATTCGAATTAGATTATTAAGTCGATTCTAATTAATTTAATAATTAGAATAATAAATCAGGAAATAAAATAGAAGTCAATAATTCAAAATACTAACGAAAAAAATGAAACTTTGATTCTAGGATATAGAATAGAATCAAAATTGTCCTTATATTGATATTTCATTCAATAAAAAGAATTTTGTTAAACATTTATTTGTAATATATATGATTTGGTACAAAAAAAGGCCTGGCTAGGTATGAACCAAGCCAGGATAAGAAACGAAACAATATATTTTGACAGAAGAAATATTTTTTATTTTCTTTCTTTTTTTGAAAGAATTCTTTCGACCCTTGTTTTTTCAATATCTATATAGATAAAATAGATTTTATCTAATGTGAATAGAATTCTAATCTAAAATCTAATTTTAATAAAGATAACGAGAAATAAGGAAAGAGAGGTTTTTTTTTCTATCTTACTTTTGGAAAGTAAGATTCAAAATTTCAAATTGGGAGAGATGGCTGAGTGGACTAAAGCGTCGGATTGCTAATCCGTTGTATGAGTTTTTCGTACCGAGGGTTCGAATCCCTTTCTTTCCGTTTTTGTTGATGAATTGATATTTGATCTTTTTTTGAAATTCAAAAATGTACAATAAAGTCCTTTTTTTATTCGTCACGCCCGGGATTACGTCTTGGATCATTAGATAGGAATCCAAAGATAAAGAGAGAAACAAAGAATATCACTACTGTGTAAACAAAGAGTTTGAGAGTAAGCATTACACAATCTCCAAGCATTTTTTGAAAAAAAAAAGAGAGAGAATAGATTATCCTTTTTTCTACCACATATCCTATTTCGACACCAATAAACAAAACGGTTTCTAGAAAAAGAACTCAAAAATGTATTTGCAATAAAAGTGGGTTGATCTCAAAAAAAAAATTCTTTACTACCCCCTATTAGGGGGCTCAAAGGGGGGTTTCACTAAATCAAAGAATGAAATAAATTCAAAAGCAAAGTTTATAAAAAGAATCAGAATGAGAAAATAATTCCAATTATCAATCGTTTGAATCGAGGGTTCATATTATAAAGTTTATCGAATAATTATTAGCATTTTCTTTCTCGGATAAATAATGTCTATTACATTACTCAACATCTTATCGAAAACTTACAGCAGCTTGCCAAACAAAGGCTAATAGAAAAAACAGAAGGGGTATTACTGGCATAATATCTACGATAGGATTCAAAAAAGCGTAGGCCTCTGGCAATTTGACTACTAAAAAACTACTTGAATTCAAATAAAGGGTGAAATGAAAACAGAAGTAGATCAAACTAAAGATATTAAGCATAATAAACATTTTTTTCCTGTATTGAACTTGGAGATAATTTCATTTTGATTGAGTTTTAGTGGATATCTGTTAAAATAGAAAAAGAAAACTAAAAATTTTGATTTTGAAAATCAAACAGTTTTAAACTGGGTGAGTTTTCAAAATAAAAGAATAGAAGAAATCATATTTTAGACAATATTTTAATTAAATTCTATCTAATGATCAATAAATTCATTTTTCTCTCGCGCTCTACGTGTCAAAATCCTCGGAACAATCGATTTTTTGATTGGAATTGACGAACAACCAGTACTAATACTAATGTTTATTAGTATTGATTGAACAGAAAGACAAATGGGGCGTGGCCAAGTGGTAAGGCAACGGGTTTTGGTCCCGCTATTCGGAGGTTCGAATCCTTCCGTCCCAGGGGATACCTTTTTCTATTTTATATCTAGAAAGAAAGAATATAGATATTTAGATATTTTGAGAATAACGAAAGATTGTCATAAATGGATCTGAATCAAGTTGTGATTTGGATAACATAGGAGCTATAGATTTCAAGAATTTGAAATCAATTTCAAACAAATTAACAACAGATTGAACCCCCCCGTCCCCCCCTTTATTCGATCTATACTCTTAGAATAGAGTATAGAGTAGTTAATATTATTATTACTTAAGTTAAGCTAAAAGAAATTAGTTAGTTGAAAAGCCTTAACCTCTCATATAACTATTATAACGATTAATAATCGAACACACTCATTTCAATACCTGGTCTAATACAAATTAGATGAAATTAAGCAGATGAAATGAATAGAATAAGTTAGTAAGAAAAAATGGTATACATTATGTATTTTCTTTGAACCTTATTTTTAAGTATTTGATAAAAATATCAAAATCGAATTTTCAATGTATCAAAATGTATGGAATAATAAGTAATTCATAGATCCTATATTTCTATTTGATTCCCCTAATTTATATTTAGTTTATTTAACTAAGCGTTATTTAACCCGCTCAGTCAGCCGAAACTACTCGTAAAAGAAAATCATGAATTTTTTTGCTTTTTTATAAGTATTTGATCCTCTGAAGATGGAATGTGGATTCAATAACAAAAATTTATCAATTCCTAATATTTGATTTTCGAATCTTTCTGTTTCGATTTCGGATTGATAAATTGGTCCTTTTTCTTTAGAAAGAAAATAAAAAATAGCATATTGCAATTCAGTCAATAAAATAAAATGAAAAAAGAAAAATTGGTATGAAATTTTATTTTTGCTACGACTTCGTAAAAAAAGCAGTCATTCATAGAAATTGAAAAAATAAAATATGCATTCCTATGGAATAACTGTAACGAACGAACAAATGACTATTCGTGATTCCATAATTGAATCAATTACATACCAGTTAAAACCCGGGGGGATGTTATGGTAAAACTTCGTTTGAAACGATGTGGTAGAAAGCAACGTGCGGCTTGACAGACGGGATCGTCCGTGGATTCTTAGATCCACCATTTGAATTATAAATGTGCTCTTGGCCCGACATCTTTTGTTCTCTTACACCAGAACCAGAACCTTGGTTTTTTTTTGGATTGTAGTGTAAGATAGTACGTGATGTAGCTCGAGTCGAAACTATTGATTCTTTTCTCAGGGGCAAGGAATCTAGGGTTAGTGCTAATTAATAAGTTTTAACAACTTTGTAAGTATAGTGATTTTTTTACGTGTGATACTCTCTTTTCTATGAATCTTTTATTTTTATAGAAAAAAAGCATAAAAGGGGGCATGTTGCTGCCATTTTCAAATGATTTTAAGTCACCGAAGTAATGTCTAAACCCAATGATTCACGGTAAAGATAAAGTATCTTGGAACAAGAAAATCCCCCTTTTTGATTTGTCTCGACAACTAGATTAAGAACGAAGGGTCAAAATCTATTTTGTTTTAATGGGGACAAAAAAAGATGGATTAGAGACTACTCAAAAAATGAAATGAATAGGCTTTTCTAATTTTCTTTTGAGCTATTTCATAGTTATCCAACTTGAGTTATGAGGAGAAAAATGTGTGTGTTTTTTTTTTTTCTATTGATATAAAATCAAAAAAGAAAATCAAATAATATTATTATTTTTGAATATTTCTTAATACTTAATATTAGTCTAATTTCTTTATGGATCTATTTGACCTTGTATATATAGACATCACTTCAATTTCTCGAGCCGTACGAGGCGAAAACTTCGTATACGTTTCTGGGGGGAGTTAGAGTTTGTCTACATCGATCCCAATGAGCTGTTTATCGAATTGTTGCAATCGATGGTCGATCCCGAAGAGAAGGAAAAGATCTGTGTAAAATGGGTTTTTATGATCCTATAAATAGTCAAACCTATTTGAATATTCCTGCTATTTTATATTTTCTTGAAAAGGGTGCTCAACCTACAGGAACTCTTTTTGATATTTTCAAAAGGGCGGGGGTTTTTTATAAATTTCGTAAGAAATTCAATTAATAAAAAAAAGGATAAGGGGGAAATTTTGATTTAGTTTTATAACTTTTTTCTAGTAGATCCCCCTCTCCCTCCCTCTTTTTGTTTCTTAACACTTTTTTTTACCGTGTCTTTTTATATATTGACAAGAGTCTATTGAGCAAATATAATTCGATCGTGGATAAACGGATCCATTTCCTCGCTTTTTTTTTTACTTGAAAAGATTTTGCCTAGATTTTTGATTTCTTTTATTTTGATTTTTATCTGCAAAATATTCTCTTTTTTGACTCTTAAATAAATGGGAATTTATGAAATTAATAATAATTTCAGAATTGAAAATTTTGATGGATTTTTTGCTAGTTTGATGTTTTGATTGTGTTGTTCAATTTTATCTCTTTAGTTTTTTATCCAACCAAACATTGCCAATTTTTTGTTCTTCGGGTTGCTAACTCAACGGTAGAGTACTCGGCTTTTAAGTGCGGCTAGCATCTTTTACACACTTCAATGAAGTAAGGGATTCATTCATACCTTTGGTAGACTTTGTAAGACCACGACTGATCCTGAAAGGAATGACTGGAAAAAACAGCATGTCGTATGAATAGAGAATTCTGAGAATGTTTCAGTTTTACTTTAACTGGATCGGTTCTAAAACTTGGGAGTGCGAAAAAATGAAATTAATTCAGAATCAGAATGGGGTCGAATGAATAAATGGATAGAGTTTTCCGACTTCAATTTCAGTTTTTATAAGGAAAAAGAGCAACGAGCTTTTGTTCTAAATTGGAATGATTACTCGATCTAATTAGACGTTAAAAATATATTAGTGCCCAGTACGGGGGAAGAATTCTACTTGAGTGCATGATTATAGTATCTTATCTATTTTCGTTTTTATTAATCAAATAAGTCCTAATTATTAGTTATGTCCTATTCTGGGTTGTACATAAATGTGTAGAAGAAGCAGCATATTGATAAATATATTGATTTTCAAAAATCAAAAGAGCGATTGGTTTGAAAAATAAAGGATTTCTAACCCATCTTGTTTTGTTATCCTAGAAACAAATATAAACTATTTAGATTGAAAGAGAGGATAGAGAGTCTGTTGATGAGTCTACCTGTCTCCGAGATATCTAGTATTTTCTTACTATAACGCTTTGTTTTGACTGCATCGCACTATATATATCGTTTCATAATCAATAAATGGACTACTTTCTGTTTCTTTTGATTCCAATCCAATTTCCAATGGATCAATTTCAAGGATATTTAGACCTAAATAGATCTTGGCAACACAACTTCCTATACCCACTCCTTTTTCAGGAGTATATTTATACACTTGCTCATCATGTTTTAAAGAGATCAATTAGATCTATTTGGTTAGAAAATGTGGGTTATGACAAAAGAATTAGTTCAATAATTGTTAAACGTTTAATTATTCGAATGTATCAACAGAATCCTTTGATTATTTTGGTGGATACTGATTCTAGACAAAATAGGTTTTGTGCTTTCAACAAGAATTTGTATTCGCAAATTCTATCCGAGGCATTTGCAGTCACTGTGGAAATTCCATTTTTTTTTCGATTATTCTTTTCCTTAGAAAGGAAAGAGGTAGATCAATTTCGTAATTTACGATCAATTCATTCAATATTTTCTTTTTTAGAGGACAAATTGTCCCATTTAGATTCTGTGTCAAATGTACTAATACCCTATCACATACATCTAGAGATCTTGGTGCAAACCCTACGTTACTGGTTGAAGGATGCCTCTTCTTTGCATTTCTTACGTTTCTTTCTCTATGAGTATTGTAATTGGAATAGGTTTATTCTTCAAAAGAATTGGTTTTTTTCAAAAACCAATCCAAGATTTTTCTTGTTCCTATATAATTTTCATATATGTGAATACGAATCCATCTTTTTTTTTCTTCGTAATCAATCTTTTCATTTACGTTCAACATTTTCTGGATTCTTTTTTCAACGAATATATTTTTTTATAAAAATAAAAAATCTTGTCAAAGTATTTATTCATAATGAATTTCGGGACATCTTGGAGTTATGCAAAGATCCTTTTATGCATAAAGATCCTTTTATGCATTATGTTAGATATCAAGGAAAATAAATTCTTTCTTCAAATAATACGCCTATTCTGATTAATAAATGGAAATATTATTTTCTTCATTTATGGCAATATCATTATT